ATAACTATAGATAGACTATAGATAGATATATAGTTATAAACTATAGTAGATAGATATATAGTTATAAACAACCGATCTTTTTTTGGAATCAAAGCAAAGAACGATATTAAAAAAGAGACGTCTCTAATAGACATATCTTTTTTTGTGACTCGGAATAAACGTTTCGCGTGGAGGAACGGAATACTAATTTATTCCTATGAAGGATTCAAAAAAGATTTAATCGGAAATATCGACAAATTAAAAATTCTTGCGACGTAGTCTAAGGGAAATGAAAAAAAATTCCGAGGCTACAATTCTATCTCTATCAAATTTGAATATCAGAATAGCTGATATAGTCATGATTCAATGGGTCAGGTCCACTTACCTTTTTTTATTTCTTATATATATTTATGATGGATTTGATTGGAATAACGGAAAAGTAGGAATATTTGGCGATTCATAATTAGGGTTGAGTAGGTAGAATATCTATGTCCTCGAACCAAAAATATGGAATAATGAAACCTGAATTGAGTAGGAATATAGCCTATAGTGACATAGTTGTCCTCCCAACCCAATAAGTGGGGTGATTTATCATTATAATGAACAAATGTTCAACTTTATAATCACTATACTATAACTATCTCATTATATTTATATATAATATAATTATTTAATTAACTCATTCTAATAAAAAAAATATCCCTATTATCTTATCCACTAAAAAATGAAGATTGAAACTAGAGTTTTGTGGAAAAAGCCCCTTATCGGATTTGAACCGATGACTTACGCCTTACCATGGCGTTACTCTACCGCTGAGTTAAAAGGGCCCATTTTATTCCATTCCTAAATGAGACAATGTGAAGACATATACATAATATTATATACCTACATATTACATTACATAGGTGCATACAGTAGGCTCATGGTGTCTCATTCTGGAATATCTTTTTTTTTAGTCAGTCTAGGCTAAAACCTAATTCCCTTTTTTTTTCTTTTATTGATCCCTATCACAACAAGATTCGCTTGATTAATACACAAATTGAAATAGATCCAAGATATTTGATATGTGATCAAATCATGTAATGTATGGAATGAAAAGATTCAGCTTGTACCTGAAATCCAAGCTCTGCTATTATATATAAATATAAAAATATATAAAAAAACGAAACTTTCTATCATTTGTTAATTTCCTAGCTGAATGCGTGAATTGGTGCGTGAAGGTTGAAGAATGGCTTTTCTGTCGGACAAATCACCAGGGATCCTATATTTGATTTGATCAATTATTAATTATAACAAAACATATTCTTTCCTATATAATATAATAAATAGGAATGTTTATCCATTCTATATCATTCATGAACCATGAATGAAAAAAATTCTATCGGAATCGCGAAAGGAAAGGTGGAAAACTTATTCGGATTTAGTCACACCATTACATTATATTGACAATTACAAAAAACTATTCATACTATGAGTATATACAGTATGATGTAGGTTGAGCAGGACAGATAGGCCCCCATCGTCTAGTGGTTCAGGACATCTCTCTTTCAAGGAGGCAGCGGGGATTCGACTTCCCCTGGGGGTAGGGTACTAGGAAAGGAGGCTGATCATGTATTATCAATAAGTCTATAGACTTGATTCTTCCTGGGTCGATGCCCGAGTGGTTAATGGGGACGGACTGTAAATTCGTTGGCAATATGTCTACGCTGGTTCAAATCCAGCTCGGCCCAAGAATTCACCGATCCATCATGAGATTACAGAATATAATAAATTTGTCCTCCGGAAACGCCTAAGAATTTATTTTATATACTTATCCTATTTCTTTTTTTATTTTTTGTTGCCATATACCATATATATATTCTTCATTTTTTGAATTATCTAGATTCATATCATAATCCGAAAATATAGGACAAGAATTAAAGAATCTAAATATTTTTTCATTGAAAGATTTCTTAGCAATTGATTTAACACGGATTTTAGAATAGGATTTCTAGTAATCTGTGTCGTTCTCATTAAAGCCCATATCTATGTAAATATTAATATATCAATCACTCCTTTCTTTCTCTGTTACAATACGATGTAAACTAGTCTGAATCAAATCATTAATAATATGTATGCTGTATACCTTATTTCTCTGGGATTGTAGTTCAATCGGTCAGAGCACCGCCCTGTCAAGGCGGAAGCTGCGGGTTCGAGCCCCGTCAGTCCCGACCTAGTATCTGATGACTCCATCACTTCATTTCTTTATTTTCTGTCAAGGGGCATAGGTGGGATCTAATTCCCATAGGAGTCCTTTCCGTTTCGGATTTTTTATTGAGAAAATACAATGCGACAATTTCAATAACTTCAATGAGTACCGAGGGGAATAGGCATATGTGAATTGGTGCAATTGTAGGTAGGACCCTTTTTAGTTAGGATTAAAAGAAATCCTTGTCTGGTTTTTTTCGATTGTTCCTGACCCCTGGAAGGGAATCGAATACTTATATATTTTCACCAGAGTATATACAAAAAATTTTATTCGTTTATTGTACGATAAAAAATGCACTTTTCACATAGTTACCTCGATAAAATTTTCATATTAAAGCCTCTGTATAGCTCCAATTTTGGATAACTTAAATTACTAATCTAATAGGAAACAATCTATTTATATCATTCAAACTACACACTTCATTTTGGATATATGTGTCCCAGGGCCGATTCAAGGAAAGAAAGGAGTGTTTTAATTAAGGAAAGATCAAACAAAGAAAAGATAGACCCCCTCTTTTCTTAGTGTGGGAATGCATAATTTTTTTTTATTTCCGGGGAAGGTCCTATCGAAGAAAGAACAAACTAAAAAAAAAATGCATTTTAAATTTATCGAAATATTCGATCTTTTCTTCTTATTTTTTCCATTTTATATTACTATTTGGTTTTTTTTTTTTTATGGAAGTGTAAGATGGGCCAGATGATACTTTCATTATATTATATGATTCTATAAATAAGAAGGTAGTTTATAGAAAATAACGAATGGATAAAGAATAATAATTCAATGAGATTCTTAATTGGATCAGGAATTCTATTTTTGATTAGGTTTTTATTCTGTATGAATAAAAGATCTTCATATGTTATACTATTCCATTCTCGATGATGAATAGATTTGATAGCGCAGATATTGTTATTCAATGATATTGATCCGATTCAATATCATCGGGATGTATTTCTCCCATTTAATTTACAGGATAAAGATTTAGAATCTCTATGGGATCAGATCCCGAGTTATTAATTATGAAGTAAAAAAACGATGAAATTATGGAAGTAAATATTCTCGCATTTATTGCTACTGCACTGTTCATTCTAGTTCCTACTGCTTTTTTACTTATCATTTACGTAAAAACGGTCAGTCAAAACGATTAATTTGAATCAAGCTTGACTTCTTAGTTCTTATCAATAATGAAAGAAATTAAAGGGATTCAAATTCCACGTCTTAAATAAAATGAGCGAATTAAAATCAGACGTATATGAGATTTGATAGTATGGTAGAAAGGAATATAGGAACCTTTCTACCACACTATCTATTAGTGTATAATGCTACTATAAACTAACTATCAATTTTTATATAAAATTAAAAAAGTTGGACTGTATAAAGAAAGATGGCTTAATATAGATCACTCCGTAATCTGTATATTGATATATGTACATATAACTCCCATATGTGTAATATACATAGTATCCCAATTCGAGTTCTTTACTTTGGTACATCCATTTGGTTTAGACCGATTTTCGATCAATATCAATATAAAATATAATACTAGTTTAGTTCATCTAAATATTTTTGAATTTGGTTGTAAAAAATTTGTAAAAAAGAAATTGTATATAATGCGTATTCCGTTTCAAAATACGAAGATGGGAATCATTTAATTTAAATATTTGTATTTGTTTGATTGAAAGATTATTCGTCATCTATTACATTACTTTACTGGATTCCAGTAGAATTAAAAAATGAAGATATTTGAAAAACGCTTTGCAGAAGGATTATGAAACTATTAATACAGTTTGATTACTCAACTCAATTAGTAATTACCCTAGAGTCCACTTCTTCCCCATACTACAAGTGAAAGGGAAAATGTAAAGACGACCATTAAAGCAGCCCAAGCAAGACTTACTATATCCATGTGAATTATGCCCCCGAATATGAAGAAACTTTTTCATTATTGATTACTAATAATAATGGAATCAATAGCACAGAGTCAAAAAGAGATTCTGAACGAAGCCAATTATTCATCCAATATTGATTGAATATTGAATATCTAAGCACGCATAAATTCTTGCGAGTATGTATACAAAGCATCTAACATCCTTTCAACAACTACCAATTCCCCAATCAACTATATAATTCAAGAATCGGTGATTAGACAATTAGTACTGGAAGTCTTGATAGACTAGTCCTTCCTATACTAAAAACGAAAATCCTCTCTGGAATCCCAGGCGCAAGGATTGACAGTTTTTGAATCGCCAGCTTCTTAAAATAAAGCAAGTATCGGGAGTTATAGAGCCCTTTTCCTCTTTCCTTTCTATGCAAGGATTCGGCCACTTATATCAGCAAGCAAAGGGCTTTCGGGTTTTTATTGATCAGGCGACACCCGGATTTGAACTGGGGAAAAAGGATTTGCAGTCCCCCGCCTTACCACTCGGCCATGCCGCCAAAACGAGAAAAATAGATGGAAATATTCCTTAACTAAAAAAAGGGGGGTTTTTTTATTGGAGCCGGGCCCTTCTCTTAATTTTATAGTATCTCAAACAAATATCAAAACACACAACGCCTAAATTTCTCTCCTTTTTTTATTGAAAGAAAAATTGGAGTCACACAATAAAAAATTCAGTCCAAATCAAAATGGACCCGTTAACTGTTGACTGTTTATTCATGAAAACTTCTTTCGTATATTTAAAATTGTGTTTCCTTAATGGCCTAAGAAAACGCAATTGGTACACAACAAATCAGTATCAAGAATTTTCAATAATAAATCCTTTTCAATTTCAAGTATAACAACAATTATGTATATATGTAAACCCCAGAACAAAAATTGTTACATTACATAGATATACCTAAACATAGATATACCTAATCTGGGATCTTATTTATATATGAGATGCCGACAAGGAATTAAGGTAATTAGCATGCTTCCATTTTTCATTGAGTATATTTTTTAATATCAAATAGAATTTATGATATAGCATAGCACGGACCCGCGTTACCCCAAGTGGCGCTGGGGTAAGTGCTATGCGAATACTTTTTGAACACTGAAAAGTTAAGTGCTAAAAAAAGGTAAACTCTATAAGGCTTCTTTCTGTCTTTATCTCATCTCATTCATAGAGAAAAAACAGATCAAATCCCGAATCCGTTTACTTTTCTAGTACCCAATCCGCGGATCCTAATATCATAGTAATAGGTAGAAATTTGATCACTTTTTTTTGATATTCTATTTGATATTCTATACAAGACTCCATAAGTCTAAACGTCATAAATTTGTTTCTAGGAATGTTTTATGAATTTGAATTCATTTCCATTTGTATTTGTTTTGTTGCAAATTCCTATTTTTTGGAGTAGAAAATTCTCTTTATTTCTTCGCTCATACGTATTTCATACATTACACCTATGATATGGAGTTAGATCCAATTTTATGTGATTCAGTAAACAAAATAGAATTAAATTCCATCATTGTTAGATCAATCCACATCATTTCATTACTAGATCAATCTATATGGTTCTATGAAAAATGAAATGAGCCTTGGAAAATGAATGGGATTTTTTCGATAAATGGGAAACTAAAAATGCTCCGGGATGGAAATGAGGGAATGTCTACAATACCTGGGTTTAGTCAGATACAATTTGAGGGATTTTGTAGATTCATTGATCAGGGATTGACGGAAGAACTTGATAAGTTTCCAAAAATTGAAGATACAGATCAAGAAATTGAATTTCAATTATTTGTGGAAACTTATCAATTAGTAGAACCCTGGATAAAAGAAAGAGATGCCGTGTATGAATCACTCACATACTCGTCTGAATTATATGTGCCCGCAGGATTAATTTGGAAAAACGGTAGGGATACGCAAGAACAAACAATATTTATTGGAAAAATTCCTCTAATGAATTCCCTGGGAACCTCTATAGTTAATGGAATATACAGAATTGTGATCAATCAAATATTGCAAAGACCCGGTATTTATTACCGTTCAGAGTTGGATCATAATGGAATTTCGGTCTATACCGGTACCATAATATCAGATTGGGGTGGAAGATCAGAATTAGAGATTGATAGAAAAGCAAGGATATGGGCGCGTGTGAGTAGGAAACAAAAAATATCTATTCTAGTTCCATCATCAGCTATGGGTTCAAATCTAAGAGAAATTCTAGATAATGTTTGCTACCCTGAAATTTTCTTGTCTTTCCCAAATGATAAGGATAAAAAAAAAATAGGATCAAAGGAAAGTGCTATTTTGGAGTTTTATCAACAATTTGCTTGTGTAGGTGGGGATCCGGTATTTTCGGAGTCCTTGTGTAAGGAATTACAAAAGAAATTTTTTCAACAAAGATGTGAATTAGGAAGGATTGGTCGACGAAATATGAACCGTAGACTTAATCTTGATATACCTCAGAACATTACATTTTTGTTACCACGAGATGTATTGGCGGCTGCGGATCATTTGATCCGAATGAAATTTGGAATGGGGACACTTGACGATATGAATCATTTGAAAAATAAACGTATTCGTTCCGTAGCGGATCTGTTACAAGATCAATTCGGATTGGCTCTGGTTCGTTTAGAACATACGATTCGAGGAACTATAGGTGGAGCAATTAGGCATAAATTGATACCGACGCCTCATAATTTGGTTACTTCCACTCCATTAACAACCACTTATGAATCATTTTTTGGCCTACACCCCTTATCTCAAGTTTTGGATCGAACGAATCCATTAACACAAATAGTTCATGGGCGAAAATTGAGTTATTTAGGTCCTGGGGGATTGACAGGGCGAACTGCTAGTTTTCGGATACGAGATATCCATCCTAGTCACTATGGACGTATTTGCCCAATTGACACATCTGAAGGAATCAATGTTGGACTCATTGGATCTTTAGCAATTCATGCGAGGATTGGTCATTGGGGGTCTTTAGAAAGGCCCTTTTATGAAATTTATGAGAAATCAAAAGAGGTACGCGTGGTTTATTTATCACCAAATAGAGATGAATACTATATGGTAGCGGCGGGAAATTCTTTGGCGTTGAATCAGGGTATCCAGGAAGAACAGGTTGTTCCCGCTCGATATCGCCAAGAATTCCTGACTATTGCATGGGAACAGATTCATCTTCGAAGCATTTTTCCCTTCCAATATTTTTCTATTGGAGCTTCTCTTATTCCTTTTATCGAACACAATGATGCGAATCGGGCTTTAATGAGTTCGAATATGCAACGTCAAGCAGTTCCACTTTCTGGGTCCGAGAAGTGCATTGTTGGAACTGGGCTGGAACGCCAAGCGGCTCTAGATTCGGGGGTTTCCGCCATAGCCGAACACGAGGGAAAGATCATTTATACCGATACTGACAAGATGATGTTATCAGGTAATGGGGGCACTCTACGCATTCCATTGGTTATGTATCAACGTTCCAACAAAAATACTTGTATGCATCAAAAACCCCGGGTTCCACGAGGTAAATGTATAAAAAAGGGACAAATTTTAGCAGATGGTGCCGCTACAGTTGGCGGCGAACTCGCTTTGGGAAAAAACGTATTAGTAGCTTATATGCCGTGGGAGGGATACAATTTTGAGGATGCGGTACTTATTAGCGAACGTCTGGTATATGGAGATATTTATACCTCTTTTCACATACGGAAATATGAAATTCAGACTCATGTGACAAGCCAAGGCCCTGAAAGGATCACTAATGAAATACCACATTTAGAAGCCCACTTACTCCGCAATTTAGACAGAAATGGAATTGTGATGCTGGGATCTTGGGTAGAAACGGGTGATGTTTTAGTAGGTAAATTAACGCCACAGGTAGCCAAAGAATCATCATATGCCCCGGAAGATAGATTATTACGAGCCATACTCGGCATTCAGGTATCCACTACAAAAGAAACTTGTCTAAAACTACCTATAGGTGGCAGAGGCCGGGTTATTGATGTGAGATGGATCCATAAAAAGGGGGGTTCCAGTTATAATCCAGAAACAATTCGTGTATATATTTCACAGAAACGCGAAATAAAAGTAGGTGATAAAGTAGCCGGAAGACATGGGAATAAAGGTATCATTTCAAAAATTTTGCCTAGACAAGATATGCCTTATTTGCAAGATGGGACACCCGTTGATATGGTCTTCAACCCATTAGGAGTACCTTCACGAATGAATGTAGGACAGATATTTGAATGCTCGCTCGGGTTAGCAGGGGATCTCCTAGATAGGCATTATCGAATATCACCCTTTGATGAGAGATATGAGCAAGAGGCTTCGAGAAAACTAGTGTTTTCTGAATTATATGAAGCCAGTAAGCAAACAGCGAATCCCTGGGTATTTGAACCCGAATATCCGGGAAAAAGCAGAATCTTTGATGGAAGAACGGGAGATCCTTTTGAACAACCTGTTATAATAGGAAAGTCCTATATCCTGAAATTAATTCATCAAGTTGATGATAAAATTCATGGACGCTCCAGCGGACATTACGCGCTTGTTACACAACAACCCCTTAGAGGAAGGGCCAAACAAGGGGGACAGCGGGTAGGAGAAATGGAAGTTTGGGCTTTAGAAGGTTTTGGTGTTGCTCATATTTTACAAGAGATGCTTACTTATAAATCTGATCATATTAGAGCCCGTCAGGAAGTACTTGGTACTACGATCATTGGAGGAACAATATCTAACCCCGAGGATGCTCCCGAATCTTTTCGATTGCTCGTTCGAGAACTACGATCTTTGGCTCTGGAACTGAATCATTTCCTTGTATCTGAGAAGAACTTCCAGATTAATAGGAAGGAAGCTTGACCGGAATGAATCCTTATTTTTCTTCTATGATCGACCGATATAAACATCAACAACTTCAAATTGGATTAGTTTCGCCTCAACAAATAATTGCTTGGGCCAATAAAATTTTACCTAATGGAGAGATGGTTGGAGAGGTGACAAAACCTTATACTTTTCATTACAAAACTAATAAACCGGAAAAAGATGGGTTGTTTTGTGAAAGAATTTTTGGGCCCATAAAAAGTGGCATTTGTGCTTGTGGAAATTATCGAGTAATCGGAGATGAAAAAGAAGACCAGAAATTTTGTGAACAATGCGGAGTCGAATTTGTTGATTCTCGGGTACGAAGATATCAAATGGGATACATCAAACTCGCGTGTCCAGTAACTCATGTGTGGTATTTGAAGCGTCTTCCTAGTTATATCGCGAATCTTTTAGATAAACCTCTTAAAGAATTAGAGGGCCTTGTATATTGCGATGTGTGATTTGATCGAAATTTTGATTTTACAGATTCGAAATGAGAAACTGTCATCCCCTTCAATCCAATTGGGATGCCCTGGCTCTGACATGTCTCTTAGTACTTAGTAGGAGTAACATGAAGCTCAGAATTATGGGTGTATTCAATACTCCAAAGAGAAGGGGAGTTGATCTATGGTCGATTTCGTAACAGATAAATAGGAATTGCTAGCTGTACCTCGTTAAAAAGATTTCTTTCGTGGAATTCTCCATTTATTTTTTTAGAAAGAAATTATGTTCAAGTAATATGGCATGGTTACGGGAGTCTATACATCGCATATAGGCTTTAACATGACATAACCGTCGAGGTGAAGTAGGGACCTAAAAGATCGGATGGAACGATATATAGACAAAAAAATTCCTTATGGGTTCTAAGGTATTCTTTTAAGAAGGGGATTCCTCATTCGAAGGGAGGTAGACTACTCAAGAATTTGAAATTTCATTTATATTTAGATTTAGTCGTAATTGATAAATAAGGAATTCATAAAATATAAATCAAAGACAA